AGTTAAATATCTATTAGGGTTACTGTGTTTATTGTATATATATGGCAAATATCTATTAGGGTTACTGTGTTTATTGTATATACAGTATATATTAGGTGTAGGCTGGTGTAGTTAAATCTCGTTTTAGGGGTTTGGCGAGAGTTAAAATTTAGTTACATCGGTTTGGGCCTAAGGGGGGTAAGGGGGGTTTGTCGCAGAAAGCGCGTAAATGTGATGTGTGATGTGTGGACTTGTGGTGCTTGGGATTAAAATTTTGGGTATGTGTACGTGCGTGGTGGGCTAAATGCGGAGGAATTGTCGTTTGACCGCAGAGTCTCGGCCTCGACGCATTAAAAATTTCGGTTTTTTTATCGGTAAATTTAGCACGTTTTGTGCGAGGGGTAAAAATATGTCCATCGAACATGAACTAATTAGCCTCATTGGTGTTTCGTGTGATATTAGCATTGCACCGTAAGTACAGCAGCAATTGTAATGTAGTTTCCACCGCCTGTCGGGAAGCGGTTCTGAAGCCACAGAGAAATAAAAAGGAATACCAGCTGTATGACAGTTCAGGGTAGCTATGGGTATGAGTTAAGGGTATCAACCCCACAAACCAGAGGTCTTGGAAAAAGTCTTGTGTGTCATATTTGCAATCAATGGCCCTGAGATAGGAACCAGAGGCCTTGGAAAAAGTCTTGTATGCCAAGATGCAATTCATGGGCCTGACGCCCGTAACGGAAGTGTCTGGGTGGGCGGGTTGGTGATTTCTCGTTGCATGTTTAATAAGCTTATATTAGTCATTAAAGCATTCATTATATAGGTCTCTGCTTATTGAATTATATGTATTTGTTGATTAATCATTGTAATGTACTTGCATAATATTCATGTGGTAAATAAATGAATGTACAATATACATAATATGTCTATAAACATTAATATAATGTACTTGCATAATATTCATGTGGTAAATAAATGAATGTACAATATACATAATATGTCTATAAACATTAATATAATGTACTTGCATAATATTCAAAAAATAGTTTAATTAAAACACTTGTTTTGGGGACAAGTAATGGGCACTTTTGTGGCTTTTTGATGTCCTTGGGGGGATGAGCCCCATTTCTGGTTTACAAGGCCAGTGTATTTGATGTTTATACTACTAGGACAGGTTATTAGATTTTCCGTTTTTTTTATTGTGGGTAAGGTTAGTAGGATGAGGGTGAAGTATGTGGTGGATAAGATTTGTCCGAGGGTTGCGTATGGGGTTTCAACTGGTTCTCCGCCTAATCAGGTCAGTAGGATGATGTTGTTGGCTAGGATTAAAAGTGTTAATCGAGTGAGTGGTCGGAATATAGGGCCCCGTTGACTGGCATTGTGAGTCAATGGGATGATGAGAAGGATGAGGATCGATAGTATTAGTGCTAGGACGCCCCCGAATTTGTTTGGCACGGACCGTAAGATTGCATAGGCGAATAAGAAATATCATTCTGGCTTAATATGGGGTGGTGTAATAAGTGAATTTGCGGGAATGAAGTTTTCTGGGTCTCCTAGAAGGGTGGGGTAAAATAGTACTAGGAACAGGAGAAAGAAGATTATGATGGTTATTCCTAGCAGATCTTTGTAGGAGAAGTATGGGTGAAATGGTATTTTATCTGGGTTTGAGTTTAGGCCTGCGGGGTTGTTAGAGCCCTTTTTGTGGAGGTATAGTAGGTGGAGTAAGACTATACCTGCAATTAGGAATGGAAGTGTGTAATGAAGGGTGAAGAATCGGTTTAATGTTGGATTGTCTACTGAAAATCCGCCTCAAATTCACTCTACTAAAGTTGGGCCTAGGTAGGGAATAGCTGATAGAAGATTTGTAATCACTGTGGCCCCTCAGAAGGATATTTGCCCTCATGGTAGGACGTACCCCATGAATGCGGTTGCTATAGTAAGGAATAGTAAAATGACTCCAATATTTCAGGTTTTTTTGTTTAGGAATGAGCCGTAGTATAATCCCCGTCCGATATGAATATAGAGGCAGATAAAAAATATGGAGGCATTGTTGGTGTGAAGATTGTGGATGAGTCAACCGTAGTGGACATCTCGGATGACGTGTGTTAAAGATTGAAATGCGAGGGATGTGTTTGCAGTATAGTGTATTGATAAGAACAGGCCTGTAATGATTTGTAAAATTAGGCAGAGTCCTAGTAGTGAGCCAAAGTTTCATCATGTGGAGATGTTTGATGGTGTTGGAAGGTCAATAAGTGAGTGATTAATAATTTTTAGGAGGGTTTCATGTTTGCGTTGGGTCAGGGGTATGGTGTTCTTATAGTTGAATTACAACAGTAGTTTTTCGGACTACTGGTTTTGGTGTAATTAGATAATCCAAATGAGAATTATGGCGTATTTGTTTTTTTTACTAGCTTTGTTTCTTTGGGTTGGGGTTGCAGGGGTGACAGCGAATCCTTCTGCGGTGTTTGGGGTTGGTGCTTTGATTCTTGGTGCTGTAAGTGGGTGTGGTATTTTGGTGGGCTTAGGTGGGTCTTTTGTTGGGTTGGTCTTACTCTTAGTTTATATTGGTGGAATGCTTGTTGTATTTGCTTATTCAATTGCTTTGGTTGTGGAGTCACATCTTGAATCGTGGTTGGAGTATGCGGTTTTAGTTTATTTTGTTGGTTATCTGGTTGTTACAGCAGTTTTGTGGTATTGTTTTGGGGAGTCAGTAGTTGGACCAGGTGCTGATAGTTATGGTGTTTTTGGTCTTCGTAGTGATATGGTGGGTGTAGCATTGCTTTTCTCTGAGGGGGGGCCTTTTTTATTATTTGCCGGGTGGGGTTTATTGTTGGTTTTGTTTGTTGTGTTGGAATTAGTACGAGGTCAGTCTCGTGGGTGTTTATCAGTACCATAGGGTTAGTCATAAGAGGCAGGTTATGAGGGTAACAATAAATATTTTTATATGTGTGGTAGTGAGTCCTTTATTAAATGTGAGTGTATTTGTTAGAAAGGTGTTTATTTTTTCTAGTATTTTTGGGATGATTAGGTGGTATCAGTGTGAGTCGTTTTGTGTTGATGTTTTGGCGAATGTTATTGCAGCATGTGGCATGTATCAGTGGGCTAGATTGTTGAAGAATATTAGTAGTGAAAGGGCTGTGTGATGTTGGGTATTTTGTGGTTTGTTGAGATAGGTTGTTTGATGGATCAGATCTAGGGCGCAGATTAGGCCTACTAGTGTAACTAGGCAGGCTGAGAGTTTTGTAGTGGTTGTTATTGTTATGATTTGAGTTTTGTTTGGGAAGATTAGTGAAACAAATAAGCCTGCGCTAATTGCGCCTAGTGCTAGGCGCAAAATGGGTTTTGTTTGTGCTTGATCGTTTTCGTTTGGGTTAATTCAGACGGAGTGACGTGGGGTGATAAGTTGGGTGTAGTAAATGAGTCGTATGCTATAGGCGGCAGTTAGGCTAGTTGCTATTATTGTGGTTATCAGGGCTCAGGCATTTAAGTGTGATGTATTTATGGCTTCAATAATTGAGTCTTTTGTGTAAAAACCAGCTAAAAATGGGGTGCCTATTAGTGCTAGGCTTCCTAGTGTAATGCAGGAGGTTGTAATTGGTATTGTTTTTTGTATACCCCCTATTTTTCGAATGTCTTGTTCGTTATTTAGGTTGTGAATTAGGGAGCCTGCGCAGAGGAAGAGTAAAGCTTTGAAGAAGGCATGGGTGGTGATGTGTTGAAAGGTTAGTTCTGGTTGATTTAGTCCAATTGTGAGTATTATCAACCCTAATTGGCTAGAGGTGGAGAAAGCAATAATTTTTTTAATATCGTTTTGTGTGATTGCACACAGGGCAGCAAATGTGGTAGTTACTGCCCCTAAGCATAAACATGTTGTGAGTGTTAGTTCATTTTTTTCCAACAGGGGGTGTACACGAATAAGTAAGAATACTCCGGCTACAACTATTGTGCTTGAGTGTAATAGTGCTGAGACAGGGGTTGGGCCTTCTATTGCAGCTGGTAATCATGGATGGAGGCCAAATTGGGCGGATTTTCCGGCTGCAGCAAGGATAAGTCCTAGGAGTGGGAGTGTCGGGGTGTAGGGGTGGGAAAGTATCTGTTGGACTTCTAGGGTGTTATAATTTATTGACAGTCAGGCTATTGATAGAATAAATCCGATGTCGCCAATGCGATTGTAGATGATGGCCTGCAGGGCTGCGGTGATGGCATTGGTACGTCCGTGTCACCACCCGATAAGGAGGAACGATATGATTCCTACACCCTCTCACCCGATGAATAGTTGTAGTAGGTTGTTGGAGGTTGTAATTAGTAGTATTGCGATTAAGAATAGAAGTAGGTATTTTGAGAATTTGTCTTGGTGGGGGTCTAAATTTATGTATCATTTTGTAAATTCTAAGATTGCTCAGGTGATAAATAGGGCGGTGGGTATAAATAATGTGGCGTAGACATCAAATATGAAGGTGATTTTCAGAGGAAGCAGTGTGTTAGTTCAGGTCAGGTTTATAGTAACAGATTGTGAGTTAGAGTATATCAGTAATAGTGCAGGAATAATACTAGTAATTGTGGCGAGTTTTGTAGTTACAATAATGGTTTTGAGGTTGGTGAGTCGGGGGACTATTAGCGGGACGAACAGGATAGTCAATGTTGTTATGATTGCACTGTGAAAGAGCAAAGTGGACATTTTTGCTTTTATCTGGAATTGCACCAGAGAAGATAGCTCCTAAGGCTAGGGGATTACTGTTATCCTATAAAAGTAGAGGGGGCCAAGAGGTTAGTCTTGGGGCACAGAGGTAGCAGTTCTATGATGGAGGGTCCTCCTCGGTATATAAGGGGTAAGTTGGTCCCTGTTTCTAAGTCCACAGTTTAGTGTTTTGTAATTAAACTATATTTACTTTAACATAGTAATGTTGGGCAGGCAATGAGTAGTATTAGTGGAATGAGGTGTAGGACTATTAGTAGGTGTTCGCGAGTTTGTGTTGGTGTTAGGGTTTTATTGGGTTTGGTATTAGTGCGTTGGGTAGTAATAAAAATGTAGAGTGAGTATGTTGTTGTGGTTAAGGTAGCTGCTCCTGTTAAAAAGATGGTTGTTATGTTTCAGTTGAATGTGGAGATGATGATTAGTAGTTCTCCCAGTAGGTTAATTGTTGGGGGTAGAGCTAGATTCATGAGGCTAAAAGCAAGTCATCAGGTCATTATTAGAGGTATAACAAATGTAAGGCCTCGTGTTAAGATGAGGGTTCGTGTGTGAATGCGTTCGTAGTTTGTATTTGCTAGACAAAATAATGCGGATGAGGTTAGTCCGTGGGCGATTATTAGAATTATTGCGCCTGTAATGCTTCATGGTGTGGCGATTATGGTTGCAGTAATTACAAGTCCTATGTGGCTAATAGATGAATATGCGATGATGGATTTGAGATCTGTTTGACGCAGGCAAATTAGGCTTGTTATAATTATGCCTCATAAACTTAGTACAATAAAAGGTAGGTATATTGTTTGTGTCAAATGATTTGGCAGTAACAGTAAAATACGAATAATGCCATATCCACCTAGTTTTAATAGTACGGCAGCCAGGATTATTGACCCTGCAATTGGGGCTTCTACGTGTGCTTTAGGTAGTCAGAGGTGGAGGCCATATAGAGGTATTTTAATCATGAAGGCCATTATGCAGGCGAGTCATATTAATATGTCAGAATTTGTTGTTAGGAGTTCTTTTTGTGTTAATATTAGTATTAGTATGGATGAGTGGTTATATTTAGTCTGTAATGTTAAAATGGCAATTAATAGTGGCAGGGATCCTGAAAGGGTGTAGAATAGGAAGTACATTCCAGCATTTAATCGTTCGGCTTGGGCGCCTCATCGAGTAATTAGAATCAGTGTTGGGATTAGTGTGGTTTCAAATATAATGTAAAATATAATTAGGTCTGTTGTGGTGAAGGTTATGATTAATGTTGTCTGTAGTGCGGCACATGTTGCTAGGAAGGCCCGTTTTCGGTTGGTTGGTTCGTTTGCTAGATGGTGTTGACTTGCGATGGCTATTAGGGGTAATAATCAGGCTGATATGATGATTAATGGTGTGGAGATGTTGTCTAGTGCGAGGAGTATAGAGTTGTTGTGAGTAAAAAGATTTAATGGGTGTTCTAGTCATTTGAATATTATTAGTGTGATGATTATGCTGTAGGAAGTAAAAATAGTAAAAAGATGGTTGGCTTTGATGAGAAGTGCGCTAGGGATGAGTATGGCGGTTGCTAGAAGGATTTTTAACATTTCAGCAGATTAAGGTTTTTTAGTTGAGTGGCTGCGTGTGTGCGGGTGGAGGCAGTGAGTAGTGCTAATCCTGCCCCGGCCTCACAAGCTGCGAAGGTTAATAGAATAATAGGTTGTATGGAGTTATTTGTTAGGAGCAGGGTTTGGAAGTTGATGGTAAGTATTATAAATAATGTTAATATCATACTTTCAATACAAAGTAGAGCGGAAACAAGGTGTTTTCGGTTTAATGCTAGGCCCAGTAGACTTAATATAAATGTGCTTGACGTGATAAAGTGGATTAGTGCCATGTTTGGTGACCCCATGTCAATGGGTTTTACTAAGTCGAAATTAGTGGTTTTAGTTAAACTAGTCGCCCAATTCTGCTCAGTCTAAACCGCCTTGGGTTCATTCATAAATTAATCCGATTGTTAGAATGATAATAATAGTGGTGGCGAATGTTAGTGTTGTGATTGGAGTTGTGTTGATTGCCCATGGTAGTGGGAGTAATAGGGCAATTTCTAGATCAAATAGTAGAAATAAAATTGCCACCAGGAAAAATCGTATGGAAAAAGGCAATCGTGCGGAGCCGAGGGGGTCGAAGCCGCACTCGTATGGTGATAATTTTTCTAAATCTGGATGGATTTGTGGTAGTCAAAATGCAATAAGAAGTATGGCTATTGAAAGTAGGATGAGTAGTATTAGTGAAGTAATTAACACTGTGTTCCCCTAGGTGGTGTTCTAGGATTTAGTGAGTGGAAATCACTTGTATTATTATACTAGGAACATATGAACCCCATCAGTAGATTGAGATATATAGGAACAGTCAGACAACATCTACAAAATGTCAATATCATGCTGCTGCTTCAAAGCCAAAATGATGGGAAGTTGTGAAGTGATAGTTAAGTTGACGTAAGAGACAAACGATAAGGAAAGAGGTGCCGATGATGACATGAAGACCATGAAAGCCTGTGGCAACGAAAAAGGTGGACCCATATGTTGCATCGGCAATGGTGAAGGGGGCTTCGATGTACTCTATGGCTTGAAGTAGGGTGAAATAGATGCCTAGTATGATGGTCAGTGTTAGTCCTTGTAGGGTAGCTGTGCGATTTCCTTCTATTATTGCATGATGGGCCCATGTAATTGTTACGCCGGAGGCAAGTAGTACTGCAGTGTTTAATAAGGGAATTTCAAAGGGGTCTAATGGGGTAATGCCGTTGGGGGGTCAGGAGCCGCCTAGTTCAGGGGTTGGAGAAAGACTTGAATGATAGAATGCTCAGAAAAAGCCAATAAAGAAAAAGATTTCAGAGATAATAAATAATGTTATTCCATAACGTAGGCTTATTTGGACGGATTTGGTGTGGTGCCCCTGGAATGTGGCTTCGCGGATTACGTCACGTCATCATTGGTATGTTGTTAGTAATATTATTATTAGTCCGGTGGTTATAGTAATAATTGAGTGGGAGTGAAATCACAGTGCAAGCCCTGATGTTGTTAGAAGGGCGGCAATGGCTGCTAAGAGTGGTCAAGGACTTGGATCTACTATATGGTAGCTGTGGGTTTGGTGTGCCATTAGGTGTTTTCTTGTAGGTAAAGACTTAGTAGGAGTGTAAAAACGTAGGCCTGAATTACAGCTACTGCGATTTCTAATAAGCTTAATGATAGGAGTAGTGTTATGGTAAATAAGCTCAGGGTGAGTGATGTTTTTATCAAGGTCATGATTGTGGTTGAAATTAGGGTAATAAGTAGATGTCCTGCCGTTAAATTTGCCGTAAGTCGTACCCCCAGGGCCACTGGGCGAATAAGGAGGCTTACTGTTTCAATGATAATTAAAATTGGAATTAGTGGTGTAGGTGTCCCTAGGGGTAGTATATGTGCTAGTGAGTTAGCTGGTTGATTCCGTAGGCCGGTGAGTACTGTTGAAAGTCATATGGGTACTGCGAGGGCTATGTTAGTAGATAATTGGGCGGTGGGTGTAAAAGTATATGGTAGTAGCCCTAGGGTGTTTAGTAGTAGTAGGAAGCATATTAGGGTAGTCAGGAGAAGGGTTCATGGGTGTCCAGATTTGTTAATTGGCGATATTAGGTGTTTGGTAAATTTTATTAGAAGTCAGGTTTGAAGTGTAGAGATTCGGTTGGAAATGAGACGTTGAGAGTGGCATAGTTTAAATAATAGTAGGGGAAAAATCAGGGCAATGGTAGATAAGGGAATGCCTAATACTTTTGGGCTTAGGAATTGGTCAAATAGGTTCATGGTCATGTTCATGGGAGTGTTTTGATTGATAGAAGTTTTTTAGGGGGTAATATTATTTCGTGTGAGAGTATTAGTATATTAAGTAGAGAAGATATTGTAATCCATGTAATAATAAAAGTGGTGAATCAGGAGGTAGTGTTGAGTTGTGGCATTGCCCTCTAAGGGGCAATGTTTGTTGCCCATCTTTGGCTTAAAAGGCCAATGCTAGGTATAGCTTCTTAGAGAAGATTGAAGTATGATGGATCAGGTTTCGAAGTTACCCAGTGGGGCGGATTCAATCACGATTGGTATAAAGCTGTGATTAGAGCCGCAAATTTCGGAGCATTGGCCAAAATATAAGCCAACACGATTTATTAAAAAGGTGGTTTGGTTTAATCGACCTGGGATTGCATCAGTTTTTATACCCAAGGTTGGAATGGCTCAAGAGTGAAGAACATCGTCTGCTGTCACTAGCACTCGAATAGGTGAGCTTACTGGTACTACTATGTGGTGGTCTACTTCCAGTAGTCGTGGTATTCCTGGTGTTAGATCTTGTGTTGGGAGCATATAGGAGTCGAATGCTAGATCTATGTAATCTGTGTATTCGTAGCTTCAGTATCATTGGTGGCCAATGACTTTAATTGTTAAATGTGGGTTGTTAATTTCGTCTATTAGATACAGAATTCGTAGGGATGGAAGAGCAATAAGAGTCAAAATGGCAGCTGGTAGAATTGTTCAAATTGTTTCAATTGCTTGTGCATCAATTGTGTCAGTGTGTGTTAATAAAGCGGTAATGAGGAAGGCAATAAGATATAATACGAAAACACTAATGGTGAATACAACTAGTATTGCATGGTCGTGGAGATAGAGGAGTTCTTCTATAATAGGGGAAGTTGCGTCTTGTAGTCCAAGTTGGGTTGGGTGGGCCATGATGGCTTAAAGGTGTTATCCTTTTACTTAGCACTGACAGGGCTATATAATGAATTTACTAAGGCCATGAGAGATAAGCATTAATTTAGGTTATGCAGCTAGTTTGAAACTAGTAGAAGGGGGTTCAAGTCCACCATCTCTTGTTTATGTGAATTGAAATAGGTTCTTCGTAGGTGTGGTAGGGTGCTGGGCATCCATGTAATCATTCAACATTGGATGTAGTTATGGGAATGACTGAGGGTGTACGTTTAGCAGTAAATGCCTCTCAGATGGCGAACAGCATAACTACAGTGCTTGTAAATGATATTAAGGATCCGATTGAGGAAGCTGCGTTTCAGAGTGCGTAAGCGTCGGGGTAATCCGAGTATCGACGAGGTATGCCTGCAAGGCCCAGAAAATGTTGAGGAAAGAATGTAATATTAACGCCAACAAATATTAGTATAAAATGTATTTTTGTTCATGTGGGGTGGAGTGTAAAGCCTGTAAATAAAGGAAATCAATGTGTAAAGCCAGCTAAGATTGCGAAGACAGCACCTATTGATAGTACGTAGTGGAAGTGTGCCACGACATAGTAGGTATCATGTAGTACAATATCGAGGGATGAGTTTGATAGAATAACTCCAGTCAGTCCTCCCACAGTGAAAAGGAAAATAAAACCCATTGCTCACAATAATGGAGCATCCCATTTAATTAGGCCTCCGTACATTGTTGCTAGTCAACTAAACACCTTTACACCAGTTGGGATAGCAATAATTATGGTAGCAGAGGTAAAGTAGGCACGTGTGTCTACATCTATGCCTACTGTAAATATATGATGTGCTCACACGATAAAGCCTAGGAAGCCAATAGATATTATTGCTCAAACCATGCCCATGTAGCCAAAGGGTTCCTTTTTACCTGAGTAATAGGCGATAACGTGAGAAATAATTCCGAATCCTGGTAAGATTAGAATATATACTTCTGGATGACCAAAGAATCAGAACAGGTGTTGATATAGTACGGGGTCCCCGCCCCCGGCGGGGTCAAAGAATGATGTGTTAAGATTACGATCGGTCAACAATATGGTGATGCCGGCGGCAAGCACTGGTAGTGCTAGGAGAAGTAGCACGGCAGTAATTAGAACTGACCATACAAACAGGGGTGTCGTGTATTGGGTTATGCTTGGGGTTTTTATATTAATGCAGGTGGTGATAAAATTGATGGCCCCTAAGATGGAAGAGATTCCAGCTAGGTGTAAGGAGAAGATGGCCAGGTCGACAGATGCGCCTGCATGTGCTAGATTAGCTGCTAGTGGGGGGTATACAGTCCATCCTGTCCCCGCCCCAGCCTCCACACTCGCGGAGGCCAGAAGGAGAAATAGTGATGGAGGGAGTAGTCAGAAACTTATATTGTTTATGCGTGGAAAGGCTATGTCCGGTGCGCCAATTATTAAAGGGATTAACCAATTGCCAAACCCCCCAATTATAACGGGTATCACTATGAAGAAGATTATTACAAATGCATGTGCTGTTACGATTACATTATACAGTTGGTCGTTTCCAAGGAGTGCCCCTGGTTGACCTAGTTCAGCACGGATAAGGAGGCTAAGTGCTGCGCCCACCATACCTGCTCAGAGACCAAATAGGAAGTATAGGGTGCCAATATCTTTATGATTGGTCGAGAAAAACCAGCGTGCGAACATCGTAGGTAGGGTGGCCGAGACTAGGCGGTGAGTTGTAGCCTCATGTACGGAGGTAAAGGCCCTCCTACTAAGCCCGGGAATTAAGGTTTAAAGTGCAAATTTAAACAAGCACCCGGAACGGTGCCCTGGGCTTCGTCCCCTTCTCCCAAGGGGGACGAAGCTGTAGATTAAGGCCCGCTGGTTTAGGCGATTAGTTGTTAACTAGTGTTTTGCAGGATCGAGGCCTGCTGGTCTGGGGGATTTTAGCTTAATAAAAGTGTCTGGATTGCAGTCAGAAGATGTATTTTAGAATTGTACAGATCCTTGTGGGCAGAAATTGGGTCTTGGGCCCCGTTTAAGGCTTTGAAGGCCCTTGGTTTATTACTAGTTAACCTAAATTTCTATATGGTAATTATCAGAGGGGTGAGGGTAAGGAGTATTAATGTTGTTGTTACAGTGATTGTAAGGCCATGGGTCGACTTGGGTTTGAATCGTCATTTGAAGTGCGTATTTGTTGTGTTAGGGGGAATAGTGAGTACAGTGAAGTAGGCTATGCGGGTGTAGAAAAATAGGCTCGGTAGGCTCGCTATTGCGAGAAGGACGCTTAGTGGAATAAGATTTTTTTGGCAAAGGTCATTTAGAATTAATCATTTTGGCATGAATCCTGTTAGTGGGGGTAGTCCTCCTAGTGATATAATGGAAATTATAATCATTGTTATGAGTGAGGGGGATTGGGATCAGGCAAGGCCCATATCGGTGAGGGTCTTAATTGTTATTGTATTGAATGCTAGGAACATGGTTAAGGTTATAATAATATAAATTAGAAGTGTTGTTGTTGTGAGGGCAGGGCTTAAGTGTAGGGCAATAATGAGTCATCCTATGTGTGCAATTGATGAGAAGGCTATGATTTTTCGAGTTTGGGTTTGGTTTAGCCCTGATCAGCCGCCTGCTAGGGCTGAAAGAAGTCCTGTTACAAGGATGAGATGTTGAGGGAGATGGGGACTAATTATATAGAGTAGGGTTATTGGTGCCAGTTTTTGTCATGTTGTTAAAATTATGGCTGTTATTAAGGTTGAGCCTTGTAAAATTTCTGGGTATCATGCATATATTGGGGCTGCACCTAATTTAAATAAGAGTGCTAGGGTAATTATAGTGGTTGTGGCTGTGTTGGTTGTATTTGTAATTGATCAATGTCCGGTCTGTCAGGCGTTTAGGGTACTAGCAGACATGATTAGGGCGGCGGCCATGGCTTGGATGAGGAAGTACTTTGTTGCTGCCTCTGTTGCTCGTGGGTGGTGTGATTTAGAAATAATGGGTAGGATGCTAAGGGTGTTTAGTTCTAGGCCTAGTCAAGCTAGTAGTCAGTGATAACTAGATATGGTGATGATTGTTCCTGTTGATAGGCCTGTAATTAGTAATGATCAGATTAGGGGGCTTATGTAGTAGGAGCGGGAGTGATGTTTCCAACATTGTCGGGGTATGGGCCCTAAAGCTTAATTTAGCTGATCCTACTAGAAATTAGTATAAGTTGGCAGTACATAAGGTTTTGGACCTTAAGGTTTGGGTTCGTGACCCAATTTTCTAGGAAATGAGGGGAGTTTAACCCCTATAAAATACTCTATCAAAGTAGTCCTTATGTTGTTCGGGCACATTCCCGTTGGTTTAAATTAGGGGGGGAATACCTGCGAGGGCAATGGGAATTGAGATATGTCATAGGCATAGGGCTAGGGTAATGGGTAGGAAGTTTTTTCAGAGTAGATGCATGAGTTGATCGTAGCGAAAGCGTGGGTATGAGGCTCGTGCCCATAAAAATCCTAGAGTTAATAGAAGGGTTTTTATTATGAGGTTTAAGGTAAAAAATTCTGATGTTGAGTCCGGAGATAAAAATAGAATAACAGATAGGGTGTTTATTATAATAATGTTTGCGTATTCGGCTAAGAAAAATAGTGCAAATGGGCCTGCTGCGTATTCCACGTTGAATCCTGATACTAGTTCAGATTCTCCTTCTGTGAGGTCGAATGGGGCGCGATTAGTTTCTGCGATAGTTGAGACGTATCATATTATTATCAGGGGTCATGTGCATGTGCCTAGTCAGATGGGTTCTTGTGTCGTTAAGAGTATTTGTATAGTGAAGCCTCCTGTTAGTAAAATTAGTGATAATAAGATAATGCTCAGTGTTACTTCATAGGAGATGGTTTGGGCGACGGCTCGTAGGGCACCAATTAGTGCATATTTGGAGTTGGATGCTCAACCCGATCATAAAATGGAGTATACTGAGAGGCTTGAGATGGCCAGTAGTACAAGTAGTCCTAGATTAAGGTCTAATAGTGGTTTTGGCATGGGTAGTGGGACTCAAGTGAGTAAGGCTAATAGCAGTGCTAGAGCAGGCATTATAATAAATGGTAGTGAGGTTGCTGTTGTAGTACGTACAGGTTCTTTAATAAATAGTTTGATCCCGTCGGCGACGGGTTGTAAAAGTCCATGTGGTCCTACGACGTTAGGGCCCTTGCGAAGTTGTATATAACCGAGTAATTTTCGTTCTAAAAGTGTTAAAAATGCGACGGCTATGAGTACTGGGATTGAAAGTATTAGTGGGTTGAGGAGATGTTTTATTAGTTCGAACATCATAATTAGGGAGAAGATTTGAACTTCTGTTATAGAGGCTTAGGCTCTCTGCATTTATACCTGGCTCTGCCACCGTAATTCTCTACCCTTTATCTAGGGGTGTTAAAAGGATTGTTTTGGTGTTTTGATTTGTGTTCAGTAGTGAAATTAAACGCGTGTTGGTTAATAGTGGCGTTAGTTTCTCTGGTCCTTTCGTACTGAGGAAACTTAAACATAGATAGAAACCGACCTGGATTTCTCCGGTCTGAACTCAGATCACGTAGGACATTAATCGTTGAACAAACGAACCTTTAGTAGCGGCTGCGCCACTTGGTTGTCCTGATCCAACATCGAGGTCGTAAGCCCCCTTGGCGATATGGGCTCTTGAAGGGGATGGCGCTGTTATCCCTGGGGTAACTTGGTTCGTTGATCAGTGTTACTGGGTCAGATGTGTTTTTCTTTGACTTGTTGGTCTTGGATGGATTATGGTCCTGTTTACGTGGAAGATTTTTTATATTCCGCAGTCGCCCCAACTAAAAGTATTAATACTATCAAGTTTTAAGGAGTTTCCGGGGAAAGTAGGGGTAAATTGGTTGTAGTATTAGAGTTTTAAGCTCCACAGGGTCTGTTCGTCTTATGGGTGAATTCCAGCTTTTGTACTGAAAGATCAGTTTCATTAATTGGTCTCAGGAGACAGGTACACCCTCATTCAGCCGTTCATACCAGCCCCTATTTAAGGGGCAATTGATTACGCTACCTTTGCACGGTTAGGATACCGCGGCCGTTAAAAAAGTATTTTCACTGGGCAGGCGGGACCTTTAATACTTGATTGTAGCTAAAGGCTATGTTTTTGGTAAACAGTTGGGGTGTTATTAGCCGAGTTCCTTTTGAGACTTTTTATTATCCTTTATGCATGCCTGTGTTGGGGTGACAGGAGTGTAAGTGGTAAATATACTTGATTTTGTTTATAATACTTTTTGTAGTCTGTTAACTATCAGTGGTTGGTCCGTGCTGACTTAAGGGCTTGCGAGGAGATGGGTGACTTATTACTAGTTTTAGCAGGGTTTCTTTTATTGAGTAATAAAATAACTCAGTTTGGTCTATAGGGGGTGTGGTGAAATTATTGTATTGGTGTTATATGTGCTTGAACGCATTTGTTTTTGGTGGCGGCTTAAAGGCCCACAGTTATATTGAGGAAAGTGTGTCCCACTAATTTTGGTTGTAGCCAATTACAATAAAGCTGTACCTTTATTGTATATCTTCTAGCTGTGCCATTAAATTGTGGTATATTGGGGGTGTGGCTAGAGTTGAATTAAAGTTCATTTAATGAGTAACCAGCTATCACCAGGCTCGGTTGGTGTTTCGCCTCTACCTAGAAGTCTTCCCACTCTATTGCCACAGAGATGGGTTCATCCTTACGATTGCTCTTAGGTAGCTCGTCTGGTTTCGGGGTGACAGGTGTAGGGCGCTAAATCTGTAGTATGCTTGCTAAACCATGATGCAAGAGGTACGGGGTGTAAGTCCTGCTGTGATATACTTAAAGGTAGATGGATTCTTTCATGATTCCCTTGAGGTACTATATGCTATTGCGCTTAAGATAAAGTTCTATCTCATATACTTAGTGTGTAGTAATGTTTTAATTTGTGTTTTGTGATGGTTGGAGCGGTTGTGCAGGCGTATTTTTGGTTCAAGGTGGTCTATTAAGAGACGTCTTCCAATTGTAAGCTGGGTGCTTGGTTAGGGTAAGCTACACTTTGTATTTTCCAAGTGCACTTTCCAGTACACTTTACCATGTTTCGACTTGCCTCATCTAAATGTTGTGTCGTGTTTTAGTTATTGAATAGTGGTTGTTTATTGAGGAGGGTGACGGGCGGTGTGTACGCGTTCCAGAGCGTTCTTCAATCAGGCATGACTTGCCTTGGTTTACTACTAAATCCGACTTATAACTATTATTTCATGTAGTTGATGGTGGGGGTCTATTAATGAAGACAATGTAGCCCATCTCTTCCCTCTCGTTAGCTACACCTCGACCTGACGTGCTAGTGAAGGTACTATTTTGTCTACTAATTTTTGCTTTCAAAAGGTAGACTGGCGACGGCGGTATATAGACTGGAATTGCAAGAGAGGGTGAGGTAAAACGTGGATTATCGGTTATAGGACAGGCTCCTCTAGGATGATATGGAACACCGTCAAGTCCTTGGAGTTTTAAGTTAGTTACTAGTAGTCCCCTGGCGGATAGATTTGTGATGTGGTTCTATCAAAGTTTACGTCTGGGCATAGTAGGGTATCTAATCCTAGTTTGTCTCCCAGATTTCGTGTGGTCAAAAAATATTTGTAAGTTGAGGTGCGATGTTGCTTGGTAGTATGTGTATTCTACAACTTTACTCGTGCTGCAGCCTCTGGCTTATAAATTTATTTCTAGTCACGTTTTACGCCGTGTAGTATTATTTTAAGTCCCTCGTATAACCGCGGTGGCTGGCACGGGAGTTTACCGGCTTAAATAGGTTGTGTCTAGGTCGAGCTTAAGGTGGGGCTCATGGCCTAAGATTTATTACTGCTGAGTTCCGTGGGGGCGTGGCTAAGGCTAGATGTCGTGGGCTGCTGAGTAGTGTGCCTGATATCTGCTCCGTGGATTTGGATGGGCAATAAGCACTGGGGTGCAGATACTTGCATGTATAAAACCAACCTTAAATAATATTAAGTTCAGGACCAAGGCGTTGTGTTTTTGGAAGAGGGGCAAATCTCCATCGTGACATCTTCAGTGTCGAGCTTTGGTTATTAAGCTACAAAAAC